AAATTTCACTATTTCAATTTAAAATTTTATTTTTAAATTGAAATAGAAATGAAAAATATCTTCATTTCGAAATTCTCTTGGATTTTAGTTGAGTAATGTATTCTATGAATAATAAATATATATGAAGAATACTCTTTCAATCAAAGAAATATTTCAATTATTTCCGTGTTCGTATTTTGAAAGTAAAAAAAGTAAAAGGAATACAAATGGTAGGAAATTTATTCCAACTGAATTCTTCATAAATTTTCTATTTCGATGAACTGACTCTTACCAAAGTTAGATATGGACCATGAGGAAGAACGGAACTTTTTTTTATTTTGTTTACCTCTTTACTGTTCAAAGATCAAAGAGAAAACAATTCGGTTATTCCATTACGTGGATACACATTGGGAAACAACATAGTAGTTGTCCAACGAGATACTGCACATCCTAAAATATTGTCTTGGGCGAGTCACATATTGCGCCGCTTGTTTTAGTTTTACTATTTTAGAAATTTTATTTATGTTTTGCTTGTTTTATTGAACCCATTTCATATCATGGTTCAAACGTTAAAAGTCGACGGGTTTTACTAATCCTTTTCGAAATCCGAAGAAGTTCCCATGGATCATTTGTCAACTCCTCAATCAATGACTTCTTCGATGGGTATAATAAAATAATCTTTTAGTTAGCATTCCGACGAAGAAGTCATTGATTCTTTCGATCGGGATTCATATTGAAAATAATCAGAAATCTAGGAATTCTAATCGTAAAAGGCGCTTTCGATTATTTCAAATTAATTTAATTGAAATCAACACAAATTAAATACAAATAGATAAAGCAAAGAAATAGAATTGGGATACTATATAATATACATTATCACTATATATATTATATATACGTAATTAAATCTATTTCTATATATATAGAAAAGGAATATGATCATACTATTGTAGATTGATCTATATTAATCTATATTAAATTAACCCGCATTACAATACAACTTTATACACTACAATAACAATACTAGATAGTATGGTAGAAAGAAATATCTGAATCTTTCTACCATACTATCGTATCTCATAGAATACGACTGATTCTAGTCTGCCCATTTCATTTAAGACGCGAAATTTTTATCCTTTTCTTCTCTGCAATTATTGATAAGAAATAAAAAATCAAGTTTAATTCAAATTAATCACCTTGGCTGACTGTTTTTACGTATATTATAAGTAAAAAAGCAGTAGGAACTAGAATAAACAGTGCAGTAGCAATAAATGCGAGAATATTTACTTCCATAATCTCATTGTTTAATTTTTCTTTAATTCGCAATAACTCGGGAGTTAATCCCATAGAGATAATAAATCTTTCGCCTGTAAATTCAATGGGATGCATTACATCTCGATGATATCGAATCGGATCAATATCATGAATAACAATATCGGAGCTATCAAATAGATTCATCGTCAAGAATTGAATAGTATAACATAGGACGATCTTTTATCCATACTGAACTCAAAATTTGATTCCCGATACAATAAATAATTCCTTTATTTATTTATCATTCTTTTCCATTCTTTCTTTTCTATAACCTACCGCCCTCTTTGTACAATCATCTGATGAAGTATCATCTAACCGCCTTTCCACTTACCATTGGTTCTAAACAAACCCCAACAAACAATAGAAGCTCAATGAAAAAAAAGGAAGGAGCTAAGTTAGAAACTCCTTTTTTTAATGATCCAATCTTCTTGGAAAACAAAAGAAGTATGATAAAGACGAGTACAAATTCCGGTATAAAAAAATCGAATATTCCATCAAATTAACTATTTTTTTATATATTTATATATAAATTTAAAAAGTTTGTTCTTTCAAGGAAAAACCCTTATAAAAAAAAAATTCATTACCTCGCTAATAAAAAAGTGATCCTTGTTTGATCTTTATTTTTTGAATATCCTCTTTCATTGGATTAGTAATGGGACGCATATATCAAAAGCTCAATGCGAAATTTGAATGAGATAGATTATTTCAAATTAGTAAAATTTGAAATTGAGGTTACACAAAATAGGGCCCGAAAAGGATATACTTTTATTTGAATCTTAAAAAAAAAAGTATTCTATACTATTCTATACACAGTAACTATGTTCAATTTTTTTTTATATTGTACAAATTCCATTTATGTATGTACTCCCGGGAAACATACAATACTCTATTTCATATTTCACAGATCGGGAGTAATTGAAAAAGCCAGACCCAGTAGAGTACGGTATCCCGTGGAATCCTGAATCTGATGCTAATAATATAATAATTGTACTAATCCACATATGCCTCTCTCCCATCAATCGAATCGGTACTAGTCGAAGAAATGGAAATTCCCCCATTTGGTTGATGATAAATGTGAAACGAAAAAGAAAAAAAGAAGAGGGATCACTGTTGGGAATGAAATTATGTTATTTGGACTTCTTTTCACAAAAAATAGAGAGATGAATTGATATAGTTTTTTAGTGGATTTGGATTCGTCGGGACTGAC